CAATTTGCGGTAGAAGAGAAGGTTCCATCGGAACAATTATTTATTTTAGGATACCCTCGTCTCTTTTTTTTTTAAGGAGGGGGGGTGTGGGGAGAAATGACAAAAAGATATTGGAACATCGATTTGGAAGAGATGATGAAGGCCGGAGTTCATTTTGGACATGGTACTAGGAAATGGAATCCTAAAATGGCCCCTTATATTTCTGCAAAGCGTAAAGGTATTCATATTATAAATCTTACTAGAACCGCTCGTTTTTTATCAGAAGCCTGTGATTTGGTTTTTGATGCAGCAAGTAAGGGAAAACAATTCTTAATCGTTGGCACTAAAAATAAAGCAGCTGACCTAGTAGCATGGGCTGCGATAAGGGCTCGGTGTCATTATGTTAATAAAAAATGGCTTGGCGGTATGTTAACGAATTGGTCCACTACAGAAACGAGACTTCATAAGTTTAGAGACTTGAGAACAGAACAAAAAACAGGGAGACTCCATCGTCTTCCGAAAAGAGATGCGGCCGTGTTGAAAAGACAATTATCTCACTTGCAAACATATCTGGGCGGGATTAAATATATGACGGGGTTACCAGATATTGTAATCATCATTGATCAGCACGAAGAATATACGGCCCTTCAAGAATGTATCACTTTGGGAATTCCAACAATTTGTTTAATCGATACAAATTGTGACCCCGATCTTGCAGATATTTCGATTCCAGCCAACGATGACGCTATATCTTCAATTCGATTAATTCTTAACAAATTAGTATTCGCAATTCGTGAAGGGCGTTCTAGTTTAATAATAAGATAAAAAACTTAACTTACTTTATAAATTATAAATTTCATAGAGTTTTGTAATAAGTTACTATTTATGAATCTCAGATACTCTTTTTGGATCTCAAAAAAGAGATAAAAAACTGTGGATATTATGTGATTCGTTGTATTCAAGAATTTAATTGGTATTATAAATATATATGGGATTCAAGTAGTCACGTAGAGAAAGAGACGTTTGAATCAAAATAATTTTCTTTAAAGCTATATTTTTTTAAGAGGGCAATATGAATGTTCTATCCTGTTCTATCAACACACTAAAGGGGTTATACGATATTTCTGGTGTGGAAGTAGGCCAACATTTCTATTGGAAAATAGGAGGTTTTCAAGTCCACGGCCAAGTACTTATTACTTCTTGGGTTGTAATTGCTATCTTATTGGGTTCAGCTACTCTAACTGTTCGGAACCCACAAACCATTCCGACCGGTGGTCAGAATTTCTTCGAATATGTACTTGAATTCATTCGAGATGTGAGTAAAACTCAAATTGGAGAAGAATATGGCCCCTGGGTTCCTTTTATTGGAACAATGTTTCTATTTATTTTTGTTTCTAATTGGTCAGGAGCGCTTTTACCTTGGAAAATAATACAATTACCTCATGGGGAGTTAGCCGCACCCACGAATGATATAAATACTACTGTTGCTTTGGCTTTACTCACGTCAGTGGCATATTTCTATGCGGGTCTTACCAAAAAGGGATTGGGTTATTTCGGGAAATATATTCAACCAACCCCAATCCTTTTACCCATTAACATCTTAGAAGATTTCACAAAGCCTTTATCGCTTAGTTTTCGACTTTTCGGAAATATATTAGCTGATGAATTAGTAGTTGTTGTTCTTGTTTCTTTAGTACCTTTAGTGGTTCCTATACCTGTCATGTTCCTTGGATTATTTACAAGTGGTATTCAAGCTCTGATTTTTGCAACTTTAGCCGCGGCTTATATAGGGGAATCCATGGAGGGCCATCATTGACTAGTTTTTGAAAGATTCTTTTTTAGCTTATCCCAAGGTAATGTATGCGTGGCTCAAAAAAAATCTAATCTAATTAGGAAATATAAATATACAACTCACTATATACAATCTAGAGTAATAGCCCCAAAGATATTAGAGTAGAGAGAGTTGTAAAAAAAAAGGGGAAAGAGATCTAAAAGATCTTTTTCCTAAAATTCTTGGTTGATCCACTTATATTATACCATTCTCTCCTGAATAGATATTCATTTTATATTGCTGGTCGGCCAATCCTAATATTTCCTATTCGGAATCAGAATTTTAATAAGAATTCTTGTGGTTTACGAAGTGTGAGTAAAAAAAGAGGGGTGCTCTATAGAAAGATTACCCTTTCAGTTGATTTTCTTCAGCGATTGACCAAAATAAAATTTTCAGAAATAAGAAATTGCGTGAACTTAGATCAATCAAATAATGATATTTCTATCCACTGATTCGGCCTAAGCAATTTGTCTATTTAGATTGTATCCGTGCGGGAGAATGATAAAGAAGGGGGAAGAAATATTTACAAACAAAAAAGGGATTCATAAAAAATAGGGTGATTCGGATCGGAGAGGGAGGTTTTACTAGGTATATTATATGTAAAAAAGCGCTATGCTAAAAGTCAACTTGTTTTTCGACGCATAATTCTCGAATTCGATTGAATTTAAGATGAATGAAGAGTTGGTTTACGTTATGGAAGAAAGGCGTGTATAGGTGATTGATATTAAATATTGACTAGTTATATATGATATATGAACTAAAGAGATATTCAATTTGACCTACTACTATAAATTTGATGGCTATTCCAATAGAAGTCTTTCCGTATCCTCTGGGACTGTGAGTTCAATGAATAAACAGATGAAATCAAGAAAAAAATATAAGAATTCAAAGAATGGTTCGGAACAAAGAAATGGACGGACGAAAGTCGTACGGATTCGCAAAGACTTTGTCGATAGGAACTAAAAAAGAGATATCGAAGTAAAGTAGTTTTGATCCTTGAATAAGATTATTACTTCAATTTGAAGTTTGTAGTTACTTCGACTGGATGAATTGTAGCGATGTAATATTAAGTTATAATTCATCGGCTGACTGTATCATTAACCATTTTTTTTTGTATGAGGAACTTATCATGAATCCACTGATTTCTGCCGCTTCCGTTATTGCTGCTGGATTGGCTGTAGGGCTTGCTTCTATTGGACCTGGAGTTGGTCAAGGTACTGCTGCGGGCCAAGCTGTAGAAGGTATCGCGAGACAGCCTGAGGCGGAGGGAAAAATACGAGGTACTTTATTGCTTAGTCTAGCTTTTATGGAAGCTTTAACAATTTATGGCCTGGTTGTAGCATTAGCACTTTTATTTGCGAATCCTTTTGTTTAATCTTATTATAAATTCGAAAAAGCAATAACCCACGGGAAGGGCTGATTTGTGGATGAGGAATTAGCATACTCACTCGCTTTCATCCTTTCCGTTCGTAGTCTAAGGAACCCCCTTTTATATTTTTTAGGAAGGGTTTAAATAAAGAAGGGGGTAATTCACCATTTCTAAATCGAATCTTTTTTGGCTCGATTTAGAAATAGTAAAATATATATATATATATCAAATATATCAAAGGGGGGGCAGGACGATACAAAAAGAACTCTGTTCTTTTTTTTTTAGTCTATCTATAAGAGGAGATCATATGAAAAATGTAACCGATTCTTTCGTTTCTTTAGGCCACTGGCCATCCGCCGGGAGTTTCGGGTTTAATACCGATATTTTAGCAACAAATCTAATAAATCTAAGTGTAGTGCTTGGGGTATTGGTTTTTTTTGGAAAGGGAGTGTGTGCGAGTTGTTTATTTCAAGAATAGGCTGGATCCAACCAGCTGTACTTTTTATGTTATAACTAGGAAAAGTAGGTACATTATCTCACGAATGACTTCTGAATAAAGAAATCATATGCAAGAACCATAGCATTTCGTTATTCGTTGGTAAATCCGCTTTGATTCTCTATCAACCAAAAATGTGGGACCATTAACTATGGTTAAAGCTAAATCATTTGAAGTCCAGACGCAGCATGGTACTCTTTCTACCACAATATGAATATTAATATAGAGATGCTTTCAAAATGAATAATTTATCTATATAAGAACACTCATATGGATAAAATGATTTGAACCGCTTATTACAAAAATTGGGATTAAACCCCCTTTTATCCAATGATGAATCGACGACCTACGTATTGTGTATTAAAGGAAGAAAACCCTTTTGTATTTTTGGATAAAAAAAAAAAGAAACAACTTTGTTGACAATTACATATTTTTGTTTGGTCAGAAGAGTCCTCCGACTTTTTTGGTTTTGGATTAGTGATTGGTTTTGATATTTTTATTTTGGAATATGAAGAGAGTAGAGGATAGGCTCATTACATTCAAAAAAAGATATGGGAATTTATCATAAGTAATTGAGCGTGAGAGCCAAATGAATCGAAAGATTCATGTTTGGTTCGGGAAGAGATCATGGAAGTTTTTAAATGAATGGAAAGAGAATCTACTTTCATTAAGTGATTTATTAGATAATCGAAAACAGAGGATCTTGAATACTATTCGAAATTCAGAAGAACTACGTGGGGGAGCCATTGAACAGCTGGAAAAGGCCCGGACACGCTTACGAAAAGTGGAAATGGAGGCAGATCAATTTCGAGTCAATGGATACTCTGAGATAGAGCGAGAAAGAATTAATTTTATTAATTCCACTTCTAAGACTTTAAAACAACTAGAAAATTACAAAAACGAAACTATTCATTTTGAACAACAAAGGGCGATTAATCAAGTCCGACAACGGGTTTTCCAACAAGCCTTACAAGGGGCTCTAGGAACTCTGAGCAGTTGTTTGAACAACGAGTTACATTTACGTACTATACGTGCCAATATTGGCATGTTGGGGGCAATAACCGATTAGTCCTTGGACTCTAGGTATTATTTTTTTTTAACTAAGTAAGAAAAACTCATGGTAACAATTCGAGCCGACGAAATTAGTAAGATTATCCGTGAGCGAATTGAGGAATATAATAGAGAAGTAAAAATTGTAAATACCGGTACCGTACTGCAAGTAGGTGACGGCATTGCTCGTATTCATGGTCTTGATGAAGTAATGGCGGGTGAATTAGTAGAATTTCAAGAGGGTACAGTAGGTATTGCTCTTAATTTGGAATCAA